ATTCCCGTAGCAATTGGGGTTATGGATTTTCAGTTTATGGGGGGTAGTATGGGATCCGTAGTAGGTGAAAAAATCACACGTTTGGCTGAGTATGCTACCAATAAACTTTTACCTCTTATTCTAGTGTGTGCTTCCGGAGGAGCACGTATGCAAGAAGGAAGTTTGAGCTTGATGCAAATGGCTAAAATATCTTCCGCTTTATACGATTATCAATCAAATAAAAAGTTATTTTATGTCGCAGTCCTTACATCCCCTACCACAGGTGGGGTGACGGCTAGTTTTGGTATGTTGGGAGATATCATTATTGCTGAACCCAACGCTTACATTGCATTTGCGGGTAAAAGAGTAATTGAACAAACATTGAATAAGACAGTACCCGAGGATTCACAAGTGGCTGAATATTTATTCCATAAGGGCTTATTCGATCCAATCGTACCACGTAATCCTTTAAAGGGCGTTCTGAGTGAATTATTTCGGCTACATGCCTTCTTTCCTTTGAATCAAACTTAGATTAAGTAGAGCTGTAGAGTAGAGTCTTCATTTTTAATTTATTAATTAATTTAATAATTAATAAATTAATTTAATAATTAATAAAACGGAATCAATTTTTTAAAATTAAAATTATTAAATTATAAGACAAGAGCACAAAATAACTAATAATATGAATAATAAAAGGGTGTATTATCATACATATATTTCGTGTAGAAACGTGTAGAAGGGTGAATAAGTCCGTTTATTTACATATTTTTTTTATAGGTATTTAGTAAAAAAAAATTATTAAAACATATACTTATATACTCCTTATTTAGGTATATACTCACTTAGGTATACTTAGTATAATATATAATATAAGTATAATATAATTATTATATATAAAATATCTTTATAACAATATAAGGTTAAAAAAAAATATTAATAGAAAACAATAAATAAAAATAACAGGTACAAATATTAAATCGAGGTACCCATTCAATGATAGCTTTCAACAACTTTCCCTCCATTTTTGTGCCTTTAGTAGGCTTAGTATTTCCGGCAATTGCAATGGTTTCTTTATCTCTTCATGTTCAAAAAAACAAGATTTTTTAGATACTATAGGGACAACTCTTATCCATTTTTTTTCAAAACTGACTTTGATCATAACACCCATATCTATTTAGTAGAATATGGTATAACATGTGGCTTCTTTCGAGCCTAAGCTCTTATGTATGTGTAAACATGATATATGGGTAAATGAATTCTAACAATTTTCAAATGGATCGGTATCGGGGAGAATTTCGGAAATGGAAAGTCAATATATCTATATGTGGATATCTATAGGAAATCATATGAAAGAGATGTTATTATTTTAGTTTGGATCTAAGCAATTCGATGAATTTTTCTAAAAGGTTCACATCATAGTAGTGCTGGTTGATGAGAGTTACTTCGGAAACAAAAAAAAGTAAAATAAAATTTATTTTTGTTATTCTTCCAATTCCAATAAAATGCAACTAGGTCTAGTGAGAGTATGAGTTGGCGATCAGAACGTATATGGATAGAACTTATAGCGGGATCTCGAAAAATAAGTAATTTCGGTTGGGCCCTTATTCTTTTTTTAGGTTCATTAGGGTTTGTATTGGTTGGAACCTCCAGTTATTTTGGTAGGAATTTTATATCTTTATTTCCTTCTCAGCAAATAAATTTTTTTCCGCAGGGGATCGTGATGTCTTTCTATGGGATCGCGGGTCTTTTTATTAGCTCCTACTTGTGGTGCACAATTTCGTGGAATGTAGGTAGTGGTTATGATCGATTCGATATAAAAGAGGGCATAGTGTGTATTTTTCGTTGGGGATTTCCTGGAAAAAACCGTCGCATATTTCTGCGATTCCTTATGAAAGATATTCAGTCCATCAGAATAGAAAATAAAGAGGGTCTTTTTGCTCGTCGGATCCTTTATATGGAAATCAGAGGCCAGGGGGCCATTCCCTTGACGCGTACTGATGAGAATTTGACTCCACGAGAAATTGAGCAAAAAGCTGCTGAATTGGCCTATTTCTTGCGCGTACCAATTGAAGTATTTTGAAAAAAGGAACTGAAAAACGAATACTTTGCAAGAGGGAAAAAACTCAAGAACCCTCTTTTTTTTCTATACCATAACTTAACGGAAGTTTGTTCTGAACGCCTATTCGAGCCAAAGTAAACGTATACGAAGCAACCCTAAAACGAAATTTTTTGTGTCCATAATTTTTTTTTATATTTGATATTTTATTTAATAGAACGGGAGTTCTTTCGTCTCGAAATCCAACTAATATTATGGGCTCTTTCTTATTCTATTTCTGTATTCTTTCTAGATTCAAGGACTAACCTAACCGCTATACTGCATCACAAATAAAAACCTCGCAATAGATTAATGGGCTCGATGACTTGGGATATAACTTATGCTTGATAGAAATATTAGTATCATATAGAGTCGACGCATGGGATGAGTTCATTAAAACTTCAAAAATTCACAGACGAAAAATGGCAAAAAAGAAAGTATTCATTTCCCTTCTATATCTTGCATTTATAGTATTTTTGCCTTGGTGGATCTCTCTCTCATTTAAAAAAAGTCTGGAATCTTGGATTACTAATTGGTGGAATATTAGGCAATCCGAAATTTTTTTGAATGATATTCAAGAAAAGAGTATTCTAAAAAAATTCATAGACTTAGAGGAACTCCTTCGTTTGGAGGAAATGATAAAGGAATACCCAGAAACGCATTTACAAAAGCTTCGCGTCGAAATCTACAAAGAAACGACCCAATTGATCAAGATGCACAATGAGGATCGTATCCATACAATTTTACACTTCTCGACAAATATAATCTGTTTCGTTATTCTAAGTGGTTATTCTATTCTAGGTAATGAAGAACTTGTTATTCTTAACTCTTGGGTTCAAGAATTCCTATATAACTTAAGCGACACAATAAAAGCTTTTTCTATTCTTTTATTAACTGATTTATGTATAGGATTCCATTCGCCCCACGGTTGGGAATTAATGATTGGCTCTGTCTACAAAGATTTTGGATTTGCTCATAATGATCAAATTATATCCGGTCTTGTTTCTACTTTTCCAGTCATTTTAGATACAATTTTTAAATATTGGATCTTTCGTTATTTAAATCGTGTATCTCCTTCACTTGTAGTGATTTATCATTCAATGAATGACTGAAAAATGATTGAACGACCCAATTATAATATTTGTTACTTTGTCCATAAGCAAAACACTCAAAATTGTACTTATTCTTTCTACCCAGCCAAGGGATCTCTCCAATATTTCAGAAAAATTATTTCAGTAAATAGCAAAATTATAGATAGGGAACTCTACTAGCGACCTACCTAATTTTATTGTAGAAAATTTCGGGATCAATGATTGGACCATGCAAACTAAAAAAACCTTTTCGTCGATAAAGAAAGAGATTACTCGATCCATTTCCCTATCGCTCATGATATATATAATAACTCAGGCACCCATTTCAAATGCCTACCCCATTTTTGCACAGCAGGGTTATGAAAATCCACGAGAAGCAACGGGCCGTATTGTATGTGCCAATTGCCATTTAGCTAATAAACCCGTGGATATCGAGGTTCCACAAGCGGTACTTCCGGATACTGTATTTGAAGCAGTTGTTCGAATTCCCTATGATCTGCAAGTGAAACAAGTTCTTGCTAATGGTAAAAAAGGCGCTTTGAATGTGGGGGCTGTTCTTATTTTACCCGAGGGGTTTGAACTAGCCCCGCCCGATCGTATTTCGCCCGAGATTAAAGAAAAGATAGGAAATCTGTCTTTTCAAAGTTACCGGCCTACTAAAAAAAATATTCTTGTGATAGGTCCTGTTCCTGGTCAGAAATATAGTGAAATCACCTTTCCTATTCTTTCCCCGGACCCCGCTACTAAGAAAGATGTTCACTTCTTAAAATATCCCATATACGTAGGTGGGAACAGAGGAAGGGGTCAGATTTATCCCGACGGGAGCAAGAGTAACAATAATGTTTATAATGCTACAGCAGCAGGTATAGTAAGCAAAATCATACGAAAAGAAAAAGGGGGATACGAAATAACCATAGTGGAGGCATCGGGTGGGCGTCAAGTGGTTGATATTATCCCTCCAGGGCCGGAACTTCTTGTTTCTGAGGGCGAATCCATCAAACTTGATCAACCATTAACGAGTAATCCTAATGTGGGCGGATTTGGTCAGGGGGATGCAGAAGTAGTACTTCAAGATCCATTACGTGTCCAAGGCCTTTTGCTTTTCTTGGCATCTGTTATTTTTGCACAAATCTTTTTGGTTCTTAAAAAGAAACAGTTTGAGAAAGTTCAATTGTCCGAAATGAATTTCTAGATCCGCGAATTTTTCAACATCAAACTCTAAAAAGAAATAAATTGTTGTTATAAATTGTTGTTGGCAATTATATTATGTAATTGTGTATGATCAAAAAAATTTTGTTTGTTTCTTTTTTCGGATTTCGGGAATTACTTATACTGGTCATGATGTGTATATTGTGAAGAAGACTATTTGATTTTACTTATCTCTTCTTTGTTTTTTCAATCCAAATCGAAGTGATATAGAATGAATCCGTAGTTTTATATTTGAATAGAATAAAAACAAAAGATAAATAAGCGGATAATATAAACCAAAGTATAAATGAAAGGAACAAAGGGTTTAGGGGGGGGGGGGTTGTGCGTCTCCTAGTCTTTGACACAAGAAAAGGGATTTTCCACAACCCTTTCTTGTGTCGAATTAATAATGATTCTTGATCCTATTCGTCAAAAATTCCTATTCGTAGGTTCCATTTTTTTTCGGTTTATCATAACCTTTTTTCGATTTATCATGTTAAGTAGTGGACAAACAAAAATATAGGTCAATTTATTGAACAAATAGAACTTCTTCAATTTCAATGAACTTCTAAAATAGAAAAAAGGAAACTTTGATTAGATTAAGATTAAAGAAAGTAAGGTTCTATTTTATTAGTATAGAAAGGGTT